ATAATTTATTTTTATTCAGAAGTAATTCGCGGGATCTTGCACCCTTTTCTTAGTTAGATTCTTAGTTAGTTAGAACAGAAAAAGGTACAGCTGGTTGGATCCAACCGATTCTTGAAATAAACAACTCGCACACACTCCCTTTCCAAAAAAGATCAATACACCAATCACTACACTTAGATTTATTGGATTTGTTGCTAAAATATCGGTATTAACCCCGAAACTCCCGGCAGATGGCCAGTGGCCTAAAGAAAGGAAAGAATCGGTTACATTTTTCATATGATCTCCTCTTATATAGACTAAAAAACCGAACAGAGTTATTTTTTTATTACCTCTTTTCTTCTTTTATTCTATATTCTATTTGTTTATTTCCTATTTTAAAATCGAGTTAAATTAAAGAATATTCGAATTATAAACTACGAACTGCTCCTTTTGTTACAACATTTCCCCAAAATTGTTTTCCTTGGACTACGGACGGGAAGGATGAAAGCGAGTTGGTATGCTAATTCCTCACCCGCAAATCAGCCCTTCCCGTAGGTTATTTTCTCAAAAAATACGTAATTGTAGGAGTTTAATTTGGATATAATTCGAAAAAGCAAACGACAAGTCCAAGCCAATAAAATATGAAAAAATAAAAAATTTTCATTTTTCTAAAATTAAACAAAAGGATTCGCAAATAAAAGTGCTAATGCTACAACCAGTCCATAAATTGTTAAAGCTTCCATAAACGCTAGACTAAGCAATAGAGTGCCTCGTATTTTTCCCTCAGCTTCAGGCTGTCTCGCGATACCCTCTACAGCTTGACCCGCGGCAGTTCCTTGACCAACCCCAGGTCCAATAGAAGCAAGCCCTACAGCCAATCCAGCAGCAATAACAGAAGCGGCAGAAATCAGTGGATTCATGATAAGTTCCTCGTACCAAAAAAAAGAAATGGTTAATGATACAATCAACCAATGAATTATGACTTAATTATTCCGTCGCTAGGATTCATCCAGTCGAAGTAACTAAGAACTTCGAATATAATTATATTATTGAATCATCAGAACTACTTAGATTTATCTTTTTTAGTTTCTATTCGCAGAGCCCTTGTGAACCCATACGACTTCTGCTCTTCCATTTCTTGGTTCCGAACTGTTGAATTATTTCTTGATTTCATCTGTTTATTAATTCACAGTCATAATGAAACAGAAGACTTTTATTGACTATTGAAATCCCTATCTCCTCTCCAATTTCACAGTAATAGAGCAAATTATATCTTTAGTTCATATATAACAAGTCAATATCTAATATCACATATACGTGTTTTTCTTCTATAACGTAAACAAACCAGTCATTCATCTTAAATTGAATTAATTAAGTGTCGAAATAACTACAAAAGTTGGCTTATAGCCATTCAATTATATTACATATACCCCAATCAATTACATTACATATACCTGGTTCTAAACCTACTTAACCAAAATTTTGATGAATCCTTTTTTCGTATTTTCGTAAATTCTTTTCTCCCTTTCCTTTCCTTTTCTTTATCCTTATTCCCACGGATACAAGGGAAATGGAAAAATGGATTAAGTAAATTATTGCATAGAAATCAAATTATTTTATTGATCTAAGTTCATGCAATTTATTATTTATAATAATTTTCTTTTGGTCAATTCTTGAACAAAAGCAACTGAAACCAGAATTGTTTCGCCCTTTTGTTTAATCACACCACATATCATAAACATATACTACAAGTATTCTTATGCAAAATTCAAACTATTCAATTATTTTATTATTTGAAATTTGACACAGGCTTACCAACATAAAACGAATACTCATTGAGAGGGTTAAATTAAACGGACGGAAGGGTTTAGGAAAAAGATCCTTTAGATCTCTTTCCTTTCTTTTTACAAGTCTCTAATATCGTAACTTTTTTCTATTACTCTAGATTGTATATAGCCCAAATTGTATATTTCCGAAGTAAATACTATCTTGAGCCGCGCATATGGGCTAAAAAAAGACTATTTCAATGATGGCCCTCCATGGATTCACCTATATACGCCGCAGCTAAAGTTGCAAAAATAAGAGCTTGAATACCACTTGTAAATAATCCAAGGAACATGACAGGTATAGGAACCACTGAAGGTACTAAAGAAACAAGAACAACAACGACTAATTCATCAGCTAAGATATTCCCGAAAAGTCGAAAACTAAGTGATAAGGGCTTTGTGAAATCTTCTAAGATGTTGATTGGTAAAAGGATTGGAGTTGGCTGAATATATTTCCCGAAATAACTTAATCCCTTTTTGCTAAGACCCGCATAGAAATATGCCACTGACGTAAGTAAAGCCAAAGCTACAGTAGTATTTATATCATTCGTGGGTGCGGCTAACTCTCCATGAGGTAATTGTATTATTTTCCAAGGTAAAAGAGCTCCTGACCAATTAGAAACAAAAATAAATAGAAACATAGTTCCAATAAAAGGAACCCAAGGACCGTACTCTTCGCCAATTTGAGTTTTACTTACATCTCGAATAAATTCAAGAACATATTCGAAGAAATTCTGCCCGCCAGTCGGAATAGTTTGCGGGTTACGAACAGCTATAGCGGCTGAACCTAATAAGATAGCAATTACAACCCAAGAAGTAATAAGTACTTGACCGTGGACCTGGAAACTCCCTATTTGCCAATAGAAATGTTGGCCTACTTCCACACCGGATATATCGTATAACCCCTTTAGTGTGTTGATGGAACATGATAGAACGTTCATATTGCCCTCTAAAAAAATCAAACTTTAAATAAAAATTTTTTGATTCAACCACCTGCCTACTTGAATCGGATATTTTGAATACTAACTAAACTAACTAATTACATAATATCCCCAGTTCTTTTTATTTCTTTTTTAGAATTAAGAAAAAAGAGTAAGCTATTCCCGAAATCTATGGGACTTCCGAAGTAAGTTATTTATCTTATTATTAATCAAGGATTTCTTATATAGCTAGAACGCCCTTCACAAATTGCGAATACTAATTTGTTAAGAATTAATCGGATTGAAGATATAGCGTCATCATTTGCTGGAATCGAAATATCTGCGATATCGGGGTCACAATTTGTATCGATTAAACAAATTGTTGGAATTCCCAAAGTGATACACTCTCGCAAGGCCGTATATTCTTCGTGCTGATCGACGATGATTACAATATCGGGTAACCCTGTCATATATTTAATTCCGCCCAGATATGTTTGCAAGCGAGATAATTGTCTTTTCAGCATAGCTTCATCTCTTTTCGGAAGACGGTTGAATTTCCCCATTTTTTGTTCCATTCTTAAGTCCCGGAACTTATAAAGCCTGGTTTCAGTAGTGGACCAATTCGTTAACATACCGCCAAGCCATTTTTTATTAACATAATGACACCGGGCCCTTATTGCAGCCCACGCTACTGAATCAGCTGCTTTATTTTTGGTACCAACAATTAAGAATTGTTTTCCCCTACTTGCCGCATCAAAAATCAAATCACAAGCTTCTGATAAAAAACGGGCAGTTTTAGTAAGATTTATAATATGAATACCTTTACGCTTTGCAGAAATATAAGGTGCCATTTTTGGATTCCATTTCCTAGTACCATGGCCAAAATGAACTCCTGCCTCCATCATCTCTTCCAAACGGATGTTCCAATATCTTCTTGTCATTTCTCCCCACACCCTCTTTCTTTTTTTGAAAAAAAAGAGGGAACCCTGAAACTGAAATAAATAATTGTTCCGACGGAACTTTCTCTTCTACCGTAGATAGACAACCAAAACTTTTTATTCATTATTATCTTTTAATTTTTTTGATTACCAAATAATAATAATAAAGATAGTGAAAAGGATGAACTTAGGAGTCATTAAATCCTATAAATGATTCTTTTAGTGTATCATGGAAATTCTTTGATAAGGGACGAATCCAATAATTTTCTGTGGTGGAACAAAATATCTCGCATTTCCCCCCCGAATAGATTCTTTTTTTTTGTTTCCAAAGGAATGTTGTTATGTTGTTTTGAAGGGTATACTAATCCTTTGAATCCGGTACCAACAGGTATCATCCCCCCCAAAACAACGTTCTCTTTCAGACCCTTCAACCAATCAATACGGCCCCGGAGAGCCGCCCTTGCTAAAACCCGAGCAGTTTCTTGAAAACTTGCCTCAGATATGAAACTTTGAGTATTGAGCGATGCTCTTGTTATTCCCAATAAGATGGCTCGGTAACAGATCGCTTCTTCTAAAGCGCGCCCCATTCGTTCCGCTCGTAACAATCCAATTAGTTCTCCGGGTGAAAAAACATTAGACATTCCATCTTCTGAAACCAAAACCTTTGATGTTATTTGACGTACAATAATTTCTATATGCCTATTATGAATCTGCACCCCCTGGGATCGATAAACTTTTTGTATCTTATTAACCAAAGAGATACGGCTTTGCACTATAGTTAGTTCAGCACCAATCAAAAATCCCCAGGGAATTCCAAGAATTCTTGTTATACATTCGTTCCAAACCTCAATCCTTTTTTCTAGATTCATCGATATTGAATCGATCGAACGCACTTCTAATACCTGTTCCACTTTTGGAAGACCCTGCGTTATATCACCAGATCTCGATTTTTCATAAAAAAATGTAACTAAAGTTTCTCCTTCGTAAAGGATTTCCCCATAATGGCCATGAACAGTTGCTCCCGGGGTGGCCAAAAAAGGCTTAGCGGATCGTATTACTATAGAGTCAACTTGAACAAGTATAACTTGACCCGATTTTAGGCGGGGTCTGTTTTTGGCTATACATACATTTTCACAAATCAACTGCCCAAGACTCATTATTGTAGATGTCTTTTCACAACAATTATGATCGAGAAAATACCAATTCAAATGGAATGGATTCAAAAAAATATTACTGGAGAGGTCGGGATTATAAATTTTTCCATGTTCATCCATTAAATAATATTTAATTACTTGAACCGTTTGTTTTAAATTGTCAAGTTGTAAATAGTTAGTTAT